ATTATTTGATCAAATCATTGAATTATTTATTTCTCTTGAAATCTCTTCAATGTTTATTTTTACACACGTCTTTTTTTAGGAGGCCTACAGCCATTATGTGGCATAGGAGTTACATCCCGTATGAAACTTAATAGTATACCACTTCTACGAATAGCTCTTAATGCCGCATCTCTTCCGAGACCTGGGCCTTTTATCATAACTTCTGCTCGTTGCATACCTTGATCCACTACTGTCCGAATAGCATTTCCTGCTGCGGTTTGAGCGGCAAATGGTGTACCCCTTCTTGTACCCTTGAATCCACAAGCCCCGGCAGAGGACCAAGAAATTACTCGACCCCGTACATCTGTAACAGTCACAATGGTATTGTTGAAACTTGCTTGAACATGAATAACTCCCTTGGGGATTCTACGTGTATTCTTACGTGAACCAATACGTCTATTTCTACGCGAACCAATTTTTGGTATAGGTTTTGCCATATTTTATCATCTCATAAATATAAGTCAGAGATATATGGATATATCCATTTCATGTCAAAACAGATCCTTATTCTTTTTTTTTTTTTTTTTTACTTATTTATTTATTTGTACATCTGTACATCGGGTCCTTTCGATTTCGAGAGTCTTTTTGTTTTAGAAAGATTATCCTTGTCTTTGTTTATGTCTCGGGTTAGAACAAATTACTATAATTCGTCCCCGCCTACGGATCAATCGACATTTTTCACAAATTTTACGAACGGAGGCCCTTATTTTCATATTTGTCATTCCTTTTTTTAATTCCGAATCTACTTATTGGAAGAAAATAAGTTTCTTGAAATTTTGAATTTCGAATTGTACCCTCACGAAAGGATGTTGAAATTGAAAAAACCGCCTAATCATTCAATTCTTTGCTTTGGAGTCTCTAAATTATACGCCCTTTGGTTGAATCATAAGGACTTACCTCAATTTTTAGTCTATTTCCTGGTAGTATACGTATAAAACTAGATGAAATCCTTTACGAAACAAAAACCAGAATAATTTTTTTGTTATCTAAACGAATCCGGAAGATACATACCATCGGTAAGTTGTTCAGTAATTAAACCCTCATGAATCCATTTTTGTTGTTTCATTCCAGGTAAAACCGCTTTGAAGTCTCAACTAATGTAAGAGGGATAATATTATAAACTTGTCCTTTCTCTTTTTTCACAAATATGACCGTGTCGGCTATTAGAAAGATTACCATATATAACACAAAACTTCTCCGCCGATTCCTTCTAGTCGAGCCTTTCGATCTGTCATTATACCTCGAGAAGTAGAAAGAATTACAACCCCCATTCCGCCTAAAATTCTAGGAATTCGTTGATAGTTAGAATATATTCGTAGACCGGGTCGACTGATCCGTTTTAAATTTAAAACAGTTCTATATGGTCCTTTCCTATTTCTTCTATGTCGTAGGGTTAAAACCAAAAAATATTTATTGCTTTCTTGATGTTTTCTCACGTTTTCAATAAAACCTTCTTGTAAAAGGATTTTAACAATATTTTCAGTGATGTTAGTAGATGGTATTCGAACTGTTCTTTTTTTATTCATGTCAGCATTTCGTATAGAGGTTATTATGTCAGCAATAGTGTCTTTACTCATGATAAACTAAGATTTTTGTTTCCCCCGAATTTTGATATAATCAACATGCTCTTTTTCTTTTTTTCTGAATTTTTTAATATTTATGAATTATTTTTTTTTTTTTATATTTATGAATTATTAAAGATATATACGTGATAGATAAACAATTTACTAATTAATTAAATAAATTGAATCAATTTCATTCAAATACTATATTAAGGTCTGCCCCTATAATACTTCAGGTGCTAATGAAACTATTTTAGTGAAATTTAACTGTCTTAATTCCCGGGCGATCGCGCCGAAAATTCGGGTTCCTTTTGGATTTCCTTCTTGATCAATAACAACCGCAGCGTTGTCATCATATCGTATTATCATACCGTTGTCGCGTTTGAGTTCTTTACAAGTACGTACAATGACAGCTCGGACCACTTCCGATCTTTCTAGAGGTGTATTTGGTACTGCTTCCTTGATTACAGCAACAATAATGTCACCAATATGAGCATATCGTCGATTACTAGCTCCTATGATTCGAATACACATCAATTCTCGGGCCCCGCTGTTATCCGCTACATTCAAATGGGTTTGAGGTTGAATCATATCATTTTTTTTTTTTTTTTTATCGGTTTTTTCTTTTTCAATGCAAAGCAAAGGTATAAATAAAAAAAAGAAATATTATTTGTTCAAAACAAAAAAAGAAACCTGCAATTGTTTTTTTTTCATCCCAAAAACCCCTTTCGTTTGTTTCTACATTCCTATCCAGAAAGAATGAATTGAGTTCGTATAGGCATTTTAGATGCCGCTATTGAAATAGCCCTTCTAGCTATATTTTCTGCTACTCCGCTCATTTCATAAAGTATTCTACCGGGTTTAACGACAGCTACCCAATATTCGGGAGATCCTTTCCCCGAACCCATACGTGTTTCTGTAGGTCTTACTGTAACAGGTTTGTCTGGAAATATGCGTACCCATATTTTTCCACCGCGGCGTGCATTTCGTGTCATTGCTCGCCGCCCTGCTTCTATTTGTCTAGATGTGATCCAAGCGGGTTCAAGCGCTTGAAGAGCATATCTACCGAAGCAAATACGATTACCTCGATAAGATATTCCTTTCATTCTTCCTCTGTGTTGTTTACGGAATCTGGTTCTTTTGGGGTTATAGTTGATGGTTGTTTAGTAATTCCATCCATCTCTACTACAGAACCGGACACGAGAGTTTCTTCTCATCCAGCTCCTCGCGAATTAAACAATTAAAAAAAATTAAACAAAAAAAATACACGGTTAATAATATATGGAATCGTGGGATTCTTTGAAATTTGATCTAATCAATTAGAAATTAGAAATTTTTTGTGTTTTAATATATAATTTAACACGTATTCTATTTATAGATAATGTCGTTTTGGTAGAACGCTATAATGAATCTTTATTTTGTTTTTCCTTTTATTTCGAATCGACTAAAATTTCGAAATAAAAAAAAATTCGCGGGCGAATATTTACTCTTTCAACATTCAGTTGTAAGATTAGTCTATGACATGACCTCTCAGAATAAATGAATAGGTTTCTGGTTCGTTTCGCCATCCTACTCAATGAATCATTAGGATTCGTTTTCAATAGAATCTTATGCATTCACAGGTTCTATCGTTCCCACCACTTCTCGATTAATGATTAGGTCTGAATTTTACAACGGAGCCTCCAATTAAATTTATTCTTGAGTCAACCTTCTCAGTCTTTATTGGCTCGGGGCTCTTGATTTTTTGTTCTATGCACGGATTTGTCTAATTATGGATCAATCAGTATTGATGCTTTATTACATTCCCTTTATATGAGATGACTCATAGACCTTACATATTAGAATTATATATCATTAATATTCTTTTTCTATCTTTCTCTCACCCTTCCATTTATCTGTATACTTTATATTGCGTTACAACCCATAATATATTGCTTTACAACCCATAATCAGATTGTTTTTTTTTTTTTTTTATGTAAAAAAGATTTCAGTTGCTACAATGATATGACTTATATATCATATCTTGACTGGTTCTTTCTATCCAGATAACACGAAGTGATGAGTTGGTTATTAGTTCTATAGTTATCAGTTTGTACTATGGGCTGTCCATTTTTTTGAATCCCAACCCTAAAAAAACCAACGAGTCACACACTAAGCATAGCAATTATATCAAATGATTAATCGAATTTTTATTCAACCTTATAGAATTGTTCTTTTTTTTTTTTTTATTATTTACCAGAAAAAGAATGAAAGAGTTTGCCATTTTTTGTTTTATCACCAGATCTAAATCTAACTAAATATAAGTCAAGTAAGTTCTTATTATTCCTCGTCTACAAATATCCAAATTTTGATGCCTAATACCCCATAGATAGTTCGAACTGCATAGGAACAATAATCAATTTTAGCTCGAATGGTTTGTAGAGGAACTCTACCTTCTCGGATCCATTCAACACGTGCAATTTCTTTGCCGTCGATACGCCCTGCAATTTGTACTTGAATCCCTTTTGTACCTGCCTGTTCAGTTAATTCAATAGCTTTTTTCATTGCTTTGCGAAATGAAACTCTATTCTTTAATTGTCCGGCTATAAATTCTGCAAGAATATTGGGGTGCCCGTAAGGATTTGCAATTCTTGTAATAGCAATGTTGAGTTTTCGGTTTACACAATTGAGTTCTTTTTGTACATGCGTCTGTAATTCTTCGATTCTTCGAGTCCTGTCTTCTATTAATAACTTGGGGAATCCCATATAGATTATGACCTGAATCAAATCGATTCTTTTTTGAATCTCTATACGTGCAATTCCCTCTACATTAGAGGATATTTTCATATTATTTTGCACATAATTTTTGATACAATCTCGTATTTTTTGATCTTCTTGTAGATCCTTTGAATAATTTTTTGGTTGTGCAAACCAAAGAGAATGATGACCTTGGGTTGCACCAAGTCTGAAACCAAGTGGATTTATTTTTTGTCCCATAATCCCCCACTACTATATATATCGTGAAACGTGACATCTGTTTGTATTTTTTTTTTATTCATTCGATTTTTTTTAAGCATAACATAATATAGCGTATTTGTATTTTTTATAATATAAAATATTCTTCCTTTAAGTATTCCTCAGCTCTAATTTATAGAATTTCCTTTTATCTATTTCTTCCTCTTCATCTAAAGATATATCTTTCAATACAATAGTTATATGACAAGTGGATCTTTTTATAGGATAACCCCGGCCTCGAGCCCGGGGCTTTAATTTTTTCACAGTTGTGCCCTCGTTGACTTCGGCTTTACTAATGATTAAACTTGTTTCGTTCAAACCCTTATTGTGATTAGCATTTGCTGCTGCAGAATAAACCAATTTTAAAATGGCATAACATGCTCGATAAGGCATAAGTTCTAGTAT